AATGACCCGAATAAATCCAACGCGTAACTAATAATCCTGTTATACAGAAAAAACTAACTATCAGACCCTTTTCAGATGAATCGTACAGTTGTACGATTTCATCTACGCAAAAAAAGGTTATTAAGCGAATTGTAATTACGATTGAAACAATGGAAAGGGAAATATGAGTTAATATATGTTCTAAGGTTGAAAATATCATAAAAAAAGAAGAGTCTCTTAAATGGAAATCGGGAGTTGAATTCATTATAGGATCTATTTCTCTTTTTTAGAAGATGACATGCCGCCACTCGGACTCGAACCGAGATGCTCTAGCACTGCTTCCTAAGAGCAGCGTGTCTACCAATTTCACCATAGCGGCTTGTCTTGAACTTATAATAGCTTATGAATGAACAATCGTCGAGATTGAAGAAGTGCAATATTTTGATTTTTTTTTCAGAAAAATTTAAAATTACTCAAAAAAATTCAAATTCAAAATAATAATAGGGATTTGAAAGTTCGTTATTTTAGTTTGGGGTCTTAGCGTCTTGGGGTTTTTCGTGTATTTTCTGTTTTCCTAGAATTGAACTCTTGTAACTAGAAAGTTCTACCCTAAAAAATATTTTTGTTTTCATTTTTTAATGAACTTTTTCTCATTTATTGAATTTCAGAAATTTACCAATGCATTTTGTTTCTATGAAGATAAAAATAGAAAGGCGAAGGTACTGAAAATTGACACATTATTCATACAGAATATTCAGAATATTCTCACTAGAATATTCTCACTAAATTCTATATAGTAATTCATAGAAATAGAAAAAAAAGTTAAGTAACGTTAAATGGAATCTATTACTTTCAATAAAGAATAAAAATGAAATTCAAATTTAAAGTTACCCCCTCCCCCTTTTTCTCTATCTATAAAAAGGGAAAAAATCAAAAATTTTATTATCGTAACTCTAATAAATAGTTCGATGGGGAAAAACCTCCCCATCTTGTACTTGTAAATGAGAAAATCTACTAAAAAAAGAAAGAAGGATAAACCCCCTTTTCTTTTATCTTGTATTTATGCGTTTGTCAACAAAGAAAGTATTCTATTTTTAGAATTCAGTAAAAAGCTAAATTTCCATTTTGTTAAATAAAAAAAAAATTCAAAATAGAAAAGAGGGAATTGAGTGCCATTTCATTTTGATTACCTTAACTCAATAGATAGTGGAAATTCCAAATTTTGTAGCAAATAGGAAATGGGTCAATTTCATTTTTAGAGTCGATTCAGATTATTGAAATTTTAATTTTGAATTACTTATTTGTTTTTTGTTTGTTGCACAAAAAAACTTTTTGAATTTCCTGTAGAAAGGGATTTCCCTAACGAAAAAGCTTTTAACGCTGTCCAATATCCCTTCCTTTTCCAAATATTTTTCCGAATATGCTTTTTTGATGTAGAAATACGTTTTTTTGGAACGGCCATTTAAGATAAAATGGATTACTTATTGCTCTAGTTGGATGTGAAAGACATCTATTGTTCAAACCAAATCCTTCTTTACTTTTTTACTTTTTATTTTAGTCTACTTATTCTTATTCTTGAATTCAAATTAATATTCTTTTCAGAAAAAAAAAAGAAAGCTAAGGGGGAAAGATATATGAAAATCACATCAATAAAAAAATATTTCGCGTACTTCTAAATACTAGAAATAGAGAAAGACGAACATATGTGATTTTTCAAACTTTTTTATTCCATAGAATAACTGTAAAATTGTTTTTATTCATTCGATTGATTAGTATCTTTATTTGATATTCTTTCTCATTAAAGTCTGTCTATATCTATAGAATCCGCTGCACTATAAAAATCAAATTCCATTTTAATAAAATAAAAAAAAAAAAAAATAATAAGTTAAGAATAAGTTAAGTAAAGTAAGAAGAAAAGCTTCTAATTTCTATTTAAATTAGTTTAACTTAGTCCATATCTTGACTTTTATTGACTCCTTTCAAAAAGGTAAGATCCGGGCAATCGGAAACAATAAATTAGGAAATTCATAATTCAAAAAGCTTTTTATGCACCAGACATATCAATACGGGTGGCTCATACCTTTCATCCCACTTCCCGTTCCTATATTAATAGGGGTGGGGCTTCTTCTTTTTCCGACGGCAACAAAAAAATTTCGTCGCATGTGGTCTTTTCATAGTGTTTTATTGTTAAGTATAGTCATGATTTTTTCAATGAATCTGTCTATTCAGCAAATAAATAGCAATTCTAGCTATCAATATGTATGGTCTTGGATCATTACTAACGATTTTTCTTTAGAATTCGGCTATTTGATAGATCCTCTCACTTCTATTATGTCAATATTAATCACTACCGTTGGAATTTTTGTTCTTATTTATAGTGATAATTATATGGCTCATGATCAAGCATATTTGAGATTTTTTGCTTATATGAGTTTTTTCAGTACTTCCATGTTAGGATTAGTTACTAGTTCGAATTTGATACAAATTTATATTTTTTGGGAATTGGTTGGAATGTGTTCCT